GGATACAAATCACTAGAATGTATATTCTTCCTCAAATGTGGCATTGAGGGTTAAAGGATTAAACCCCTTTAAGAAATAAAGTTTGTTGGTCGGAATATGAATTAAACAGAAAGACCCTCTAACTATTTCCGTTGTCGATAGAACGAATCACACTTTTACCACTAAACTATACCCGCTACAATATGATTATATTGTATGAATTTACTATTTGTCGAATAAGTGAATGGGAGTAATCAAGATGGGATTAGAATCATTAAAATTGCAGTAAGTGCTGACGTGTTCCGATGGGGGACTTAATGAAATAGACGAAGATTCGTTTAAATAACAAGTTATATCTTTTGCATGGGGAATCATTACTGACAGTCCCGGCTCGAAATAACCATTGAAGTCGGAACATAAACATGAAAATGAGTTGTGCAAGAATCGGTAGTTCCATTTTTTTTTTGAACTTCTCCATTAATTCTTTTTCAAGTAAAGAAACGATTTCTTCCCCCCTCCCCGCAAAAAGGTGAGAGTTTGCATCTTATCTTTTTCGAGGTTACTCTTTTCTCTATTCATTTAACTGCCAAATTTTTTGAATTTTGGTTTATTGTATCTAGTGAAAAATAAAAAATCATAGTATTCGTCTTTTTTGCGGACTCAAGTGTTCAAACGAAGCTTTTCCCATGAGAAAAGAAATGTGTGTTTTTTCATTCCAGTAAGTCAATATCAATAAAATAAAAAAGCAAAAAATAAAGAATCATAAGAAATGACAGGAGTGTCATAGGAATGGAAATAGCCTTTGTCGCTTCCATAATAACAAGTATTTTCTTTTTTAAACCAGAAAAATCATTTGATCTATGATTCATTGGAACAAAACGAGAAATGGCCTGGCCTGGCTAGAGACTGGCCAGGCCGGGGAATAAAAGAACCTTGATTTTCTCAATCTTTACTTCGCGCGTTACAAATGAACTGTCAATTTGTTATTGGGAGAGATGGCTGAGTGGACTAAAGCGGCGGATTGCTAATCCGTTGTATGGATTTTTCGTACCGAGGGTTCGAATCCCTCTCTCTCCGTCCCTTCCGATCACTTGAGATTTCTCATCTTTCGAATTCTAAAAAATCTTGATCCCTTCTTATCCTGGTTAAATGTATGGAATAGAGAAAATCTTAAGAAGATTAAGAAATCCAGGAACTAAAAACCTCCGATTTTTTTATTCCTCGCGTCCAGGATTACGTCCCGGATCATTAGATAGGAATCCGAAGATGAAGAGAGAAACAAAGAATATCACTACTGTGTAAACGAATAGTTTGAGAGTAAGCATTACACAATCTCCAAGATCTTTTTTGGTGGAAAGGAAATAGGGGAATAGATTCTCTATTTTTGTACCGCATATCCCATTTTGACACCAAGAAATTTCTTTCTATTCTAGAAAAGAAAGGGATTCATTTGTAATAAGATAAGATTTCCCCCGTTACCGAAATTTTTTTAATACTAACAATTACGTATTGTGGGGGACCTTACATAAGGTATTTGACCTTTGGAGGGTCAGAACGAGAAAAAGGGGTGATCCAGATCCATCTCAGCTATCTAATTTCTATGTTTGAATCGAGAGTTTATAATGTAAGACTTATCTTGATCTTATCAAGATCAATTGTTAGAATAGATTTTTTTTTTTTTTCCTCGAATCAATCATGAATTTTTCTAGGACAGTATTCAAGATCTCATCGAAAACTTACAGCGGCTTGCCAAACAAGGGCTAAGAGAAAAAAGAGCACAGGTATGACTGGCATAATATCTACGATTGGATTGAAAAAAGCATAAGCCTCAGGTAATTTGGCGAAGAAAAAGCTACTCGAATGAAGGGTAGAATTAAGACAGATACAGATCAAACTAAAGATTTTAGGCATAAGAAAAATTTTGCTCTTGGAGAGAATTTCATTATTATTGAGTTATTGATATAAGGGAAAAAATGAAGAAAGAAGATAGGCCAAACAAAAAAATTCTTCTTTTGCTTTGAACTCCCCCAATCAAAAATCTTTCAATTCTCAAATGAGAATAGAAAAAATCATAATTTTCTACAATATCTTAATTGATTTATATATAATGAGCAATAAATTCATTTTGATTCTACATCTACATGTGTAGAATTTTAGCAACAACCTATATTGGGGCGGGAATTGACGAACAACCAATAGACATATTAGTGTTATTAGTGTCGAATGGAAATCTAAATGGGGCGTGGCCAAGCGGTAAGGCAGCGGGTTTTGGTCCCGTTACTCGGAGGTTCGAATCCTTCCGTCCCAGCCCCGATTCTATCATAACAATGTTCTCTTTTTTTTTTTTTTTTAACAATCCTCTGTTTAAAAGTGTAATATTGTATACAACGCGGTCCCATCCCATCTTTTTTTCTGATCTCTAATGATTCAGAGAAGAATCAATCCTTTTTGGATTCCCACATGATGCATTGTGAGTCGAAATGCCTAAGATAAGGCACTATCTTTCCTAAAGTGAATGCGGTAGTCAAAATGACTAATTTTTAGGCGGATCCTGAATTTGAAACAGGAGGAGTTCTTGATACTCATTTCATCACTGGACTTAAAGCTACTAAGTCTGGGGTGGAACAAAATAAAAAGAGGAAGAACGAATCGAATTGATTTGGACTCATTTGGCTGTATACCTATACAAGATAGCATCCCGTAAGAAGATCTTTTTTTGATTCGTTTTGACTATGATCCTCATAAAATTGTGTAAATACGAGTTAATTAGCAAAGGAAGGTATCACTTTCAATATCTGTGTTATATGCATCGCATTAAAAAGAATGAAATTCAATATGGAACGGATGTATTTTCTTTGGACCTAATTGCTTTTTTTTTAATTCATTGGGCTCCAATGAATAATTGGAGATCGATGAAACGATGGGAGGAGATTCATACATTCTATTTCCATTCCATAATGGAATGGAAATAGAATTTCAGGAAAGATTCCTGAACCTGAAATAAACCAAAATCCGTATAAAATGAACCGCGTCCAGTCCATATGTATTCTTATTGTTCGATGTTAGTAACGCAGATATTTTGGTTTCGGTGAAATAGATTTGTGATCTCTTAGATATACGCGATGACTTACGGTCACAATTCTTCGGTGTATCTGATGGATACGGAAAGAGCATACTCCTACGATTCTGATTTTCTCAATCAGATGAGAGACTGACGACCTTAATATTATCTTATATAAGCCTTTCCTTTTTTATTCATTTCCATGAATCCAAACAAATTGGATTTGTTTCTCGACCGATTTATCTGGTTTAAATCGTTGATGATTCAATTGGAAAAGAAAGGAGGATTTCTCTTATGCTGATCAAATTTGTGTATCTTTCATTAATGAGATATCTGCTAAACCTTTTAATTACTTGTTTTGATTGTAGCGATTTGTTGATTTGATTGATTTAGAGATCAAACTCATTCTTTCCAGGAAAATTTATTTCTAATAACGATCGTCCTGTCGAAGTAAGAAATTCTTGAAAGCATTTTTTATGATTCCTTACCTTATAAATCTTAAATATTCGAAGAAGTGTGAGATTGGTTAATTTATTCTATCGAGTTACTTGCGACTTTTCTGGGTCATTAGAGTAACTTATTTAGTTAATGAATCGTTTTATTTTGTTCCGGTATTGATGATTTAATTCAAGACTCTTCTTTAGCTTAGTTGTTCAAGAAAGAATTGGACTGTTCATGAGTGATTGTCCCGAACAATGTGTTGAAGGTGTAGATATAAATAAGTCTTAAGCAGCGCATTCTTAGTGTTTTTTAGAAATGTGTGTTATTCATATGACAGAATATGGGGTTGAATTGGCTTCTTGCTGAGACTTTCCCAGAGAAATAAATGTCTATTCATCCATATAGAAAAAGGTATGGACTATTCTACTATGCACTGATGGAACCAATGACTATTCATGATTCCATATTGAATCAATTCCATACCGGTTCCAAGTTAGAGGTAGAGGAATGTTATGGTAAAACTTCGTTTGAAACGATGTGGTAGAAAGCAACGTGCGACTTGAAGGACAAGATCCGCTGTGGATTCTTGCACCCGCCATTTCCATTTTATATATCAATGAAGATGCTCTTGACTCGACATAGTTTGTTCTATGCCACTAGGACCCAATTTTTGGGGGATAGTACATGATGGAGCTCGAGCATAAATTTTTGATTCATTTATCAGAGGGAAGGATCTAGGGTTAGTGCCAGTCAATAAGTTGTTCCAACTTCGTAAGGATATCTTCGATGTCAAAATAAAAAATTCGAACAAGTTTCAAATCCAAAAGCAAAAAAGTACAATTTGTCGGAATTGGTAAAACTTTTTCGATCAAAAGTGTATTGTATCATAGGGGAATCAATCATTTGTGTAATTGTTCAATAGAAAGAACAAAAGGTATGTTGCTGCCATTTTGAAACAATTAAGGATCACCGAAGTAATGTCTAAACCCAATGATTCAAAGCAAAGATAAAGGATACCGGAACAAGGAAACGCCACTTTCCATTGTCTCAATTACTAGATCATAATGAGAAACGAGAATAGATTCTAGATGAGACAACAAAAAGAGGTTAGAGACGACTCAATAAATGTCTAAGGATTTACCTTCGATCTTTTTGATAATTATCCGACTTGAGTTATGAGTATGAATGAGATTTCTTTTTCAGTAAGGAAGAATAAAAAAATGACTCAAATCCTAATTAATTGATGATTTTTAGGGATCCGTTTTTCACTCTATACAGAAATTCGAATCATTCTTTCTCGAGCCGTACGAGGGGAAAGCCTCCTATACGTTTCTAGGGGGGGTATTGTTCATGTATATCTATCCCGATGGGCTATCTATCGAATCGTTGCAATTGATGTTCGATCCCGAAGAGAAGGAAAAGATCTTTGTAAAGTGGGTTTTTACGATCCGATAAAAAAACAAACTTATTCAAATGTTCCTTCTATTCTATATTTCCTTGAGAAAGGTGCTCAACCTACACGAACTGTTCATGATATTTCAAAAAAAGCGGAAGTATTTAAGGAACTTCAAATTAATAAAACGAAATGAAATTTCTGAAATACAAAAAAAGGGGAATATCTAGCTTTGTGTAATTTTTTCTCCACCGTTCCTTTTTTTCTTGCTCTATTCATATTTATTCACTATTGCTAACACACGATCCCATATCATATAACGACAAAAAATCTCTTCTATTGACATGAAACGAATAGAAAAAAAAAAGATCGAGTGAATAGTAGTGCCAATCCAACACAAGTCCTTTTTTTGTTTATGTTTATGGAATTTGTTTTTCAACATTCAATTCATATTGACAACGGTGTATCGGTCGATTTATAATAGGATCGTGGATAAATAAAAGGATCTATTGTTCTACGTCCCATAAGTTTGTTTCTTTCCTTCACTCAAATGATGGCTTCGACAGATTCGCTGTGACAGAAGAAGTCTCTTCTTAATTTCATTTCATTTCATGAAAAAAAAAAATGATAAAAAAGGAATGTCCGTAAATTATCTCTATTTATCCGCGAATCTGTTATATTTTAATCTGATCTGAACATTTTTACGTTTTTAATTGATCAACAAATGTTTCTTTTCGATTTGCTGCTGGTTCAATGTTTTGCTTGGGTAGAACAATCCAATCTCTTTGTTCTATTTTTTTATTTAGATGGTATCTACATACCATATTTACACGGGTTGCTAACTCAACGGTAGAGTATTCGGCTTTTAAGTGCGGCTATGATCTTTTACACATTTGGATGAAGCAACGGATTCGTCCATACCATTGGTAGAGTTTGTAAGACCACGACTGATCCTGAAGGTGAATGAATGGAAAAAACAGCATGTCGTATCAATGGAGAGCTCTGGGAATATTTCATCCTTAACCAGGGCGGTACAAAATTTTGTTTTGATTTTTGTAACGGTACCAAATCAATTCACAGTTGGGTCGCGTGAATAAATGGATAGAGCCCTAAAGGCTCCAATGCTAAGGAAACCAAAAGCAACGAGCTTCGGTTCATAATTCGAATGATTACCCGCTCTAATTAGATGTTAAAAATGGATTAGTGCCTAATGCGGAAAAGAATTCTCCTATGAGTAGATCATCGATTCCTTTTTTTCATGAATCCTAACTATTAGCCATTCTTTCTCTATTATAGAGTATGGAATGGAGATGAGTGTGTAGAAGAAACGGTATACTGATAAAGAGAATTTCTTCCAAAGTCAAAAGATCGATTGGGTTGCAAAAATAAAGGATTTCTAACCATCTCTTGTAACTATAATGAACACAAACAAATTGGATGGAAAGAGAGGATCCATTGCTTGGGATGTACTCCCCCTCTTCAGGGTAGCTACTATTATTTAATATAATACCTTGTTCTGACCGTATCGCACTATGTATCATTTGATAATCCAAGAAATCCCTCGTGCCTTTGGTCCAAGGGGACCAAGTAGAATTTCAAATGGAGGAATTACAAGGATATTTCGAAATAGATAGATCTCGGCAACAATGCTTCATTTATCCGTTTCTATTTCAGGAGTATATCTACGCACTTGCTCATTATTATGCTTTAAATGGTTCGATTTTTTACGAAACTATGGAAAATTTAGGTTATGACAATAAATCCAGTTCACTAATAGTGAAACGTTTAATTACTCGAATGCATAGACAGAATCGTTTGATTGTTTCGATTAATGATTCCAACCAAAATCGATTCATTGGGCACAACAAAAATTTGTATACTCAAACAGTATCAGAGGGTTTTGCAGTTATTATGGAAATTCCATTCTCGCTGCGATTAATATTTTCTTTAGAAGAAAAAGAAATAGCAAAATCTCCTAATTTACGATCTATCCATTCAATTTTTCCCTTTTTCGAGGACAAATTGACACATTTAAATCATGTGTCACATATACTAATACCTTACCCCGTCCATCTGGAAATCTTGGTTCAAATACTTCACTCTTGGATACAGGATGCTCCCTCTTTGCATTTATTGCGATTCTTTCTCCACGACTATCAGAATTCGAATAGTCTCCATGCTCCAAAGAAATCGATTTCTCTTTGTTCAAAAGAGAATCGAAGATTCTTTTTGTTCATATATAATTTTCATGTATATGAATGCGAATCGGTATTTGTTTTTCTCCGTAAACAATCTGATCATTTACGATCAACATCCTTTGGAACTGTTCTTGAGCGAACGCATTTTTATGGAAAAATAGAACATCTTGTAGTAGTGCTTCGTAATGATTTTCATAAGACCCTGTGGTTGTTCAAGGACCCTTTTATGCATTATGTCAGATATCAAGGAAAATCCTTTCTGGCCTCAAAGGGGACTCATCTTCGTATGAAGAAATGGAAATCTTACCTTGTCCGTTTTTGGCAATCTCATTTTTACTTGTGGTCTCAACCGGACAGGATCCATATAAACCAATTATACAATCATTCTTTCTATTTTCTGGGCTATCTTTCAAGTATACGACGAAATC